TTGGGTCGGATGGCGGAACAAACCAGGGACTTCCTCTTTTATTCTTTTATTTTGAGAGGTCATGGACTAACCCCTACAACTGAAATAGATATTGAAAGAGTAAATATTCGCCCGCGAAAGTTTTATTTTATTAAATTGATAAATTATTGATATTATCCATAAATAATTATCCATAAATAGAATACATGTTTAATTAGATATCTAAACACAATATAAGAATTTCAAATAAATTAATTAGATGAAATTTCAAAGAATCCTACGATTCAGTATATTAGTCATTAACTACATGTATATTTTGATAAAATCTTTTTTAGTCGTTTCATTCGCGAGGAGCTGGATGAGAAGAAACTCTCATGTCCAGTTCTGTAATAGAGATGGAATTGAGAAAGAACCATCAACTATAACCCCAAAAGAACAAGATTCCGTAAACAACATAGAGGAAGAATGAAAGGAATATCTTATCGAGGTAATCATATTTGTTTCGGTAGATATGCTCTTCAAGCACTTGAACCCGCTTGGATTACATCTAGACAAATCGAAGCAGGGCGCCGAGCAATGACACGAAACGTACGCCGTGGCGGAAAATTATGGGTACGTATATTTCCAGACAAACCAATTACAGTAAGACCCGCGGAAACCCGTATGGGTTCAGGAAAAGGATCCCCGGAATATTGGGTAGCTGTTGTTAAACCGGGTAGAATCCTTTATGAGATGGGTGGAGTAGCCGAAAATATAGCTCGAAAGGCTATTTCAATAGCGGCGTCCAAAATGCCTATAAGAACTCAATTCATTATTTCTGGGTAGAAATGTAGAACCAAAGGAAAGAAGTCTTGGGTATAAAAAAAACAATTGCAGGGTTTTCTTTCTTTTTTTTTTTACTTCGTCCTTTGCTTTACTTTATCTTTATATTAAAAAACAGATTAAAAAATGATATGATTCAACCCCAAACCCATTTGAATGTAGCAGACAATAGCGGGGCCCGCGAATTGATGTGTATTCGAATCATAGGAGCTAGTAATCGCCGATATGCTCATATTGGTGACGTTATTGTTGCTGTGATCAAGGAAGCAGTACCAAATACGTCTCTAGAAAGATCCGAAGTGATCAGAGCTGTAATTGTACGTACTTGTAAAGAACTCAAACGCGATAACGGTATGATAATACGATATGATGACAATGCTGCAGTTGTCATTGATCAAGAAGGAAATCCAAAAGGAACGCGCATTTTTGGCGCAATTGCACGAGAGTTGAGGCAGTTAAATTTTACAAAAATAGTTTCATTAGCGCCTGAGGTATTATAATATGAGACCACAATATAATGATAGTATTTAAATAAAATGATAGTATTTAAATAAAATAGTAGATTATGTCTCATGCATATACTTTTAATAATTTTCTTTAATAATTTTTATAAAAAAAGAACATGTTGATTATATCCAAATTCGGAAACAACAATAATTTTAGTTTATCATGAGTAAAGACACTCTTGCTGACATAATAACTTCTATACGAAATGCTGACATGAATAGAAAAGGAACGGTTCGAATAGCATCTACTAACATGACCGAACACGTTGTTAAAATACTTTTACGAGAGGGTTTTCTCGAAAATGCAAGGAAACTTGTAGAAAATAACAAATCTTTTTTGGTTTTAACCCTACGACATAGAAGGAATAGGAAAGGGCCATATAGAACTCTTTTAAATTTAAAACGAATCAGTCGACCTGGTCTCCGAATCTATTCTAACTATCAACGAATTCCTAGAATTTTAGATGGGATGGGGATTGTAATTCTCTCGACTTCTCGGGGTATAATGACAGACCGAGCAGCTCGACTAGAAGGAATCGGCGGAGAAATTTTGTGCTATATATGGTAATTTTTCTGCTATCCGAATTATATCCTTAACTTTCTATTTGTGAAAAAAAAAACAAAAAAAAGCCAAGTTGTCTAATATCACTCCTTCCTACATTAGTTGATACTTCAAGGAGGGTTTATCTGGAATAAAAGAAAAGAAAAAGAAGAAAAATAGATTCATGACGGTTTAATTACTAAAATCACTTCACAATGATATGCTCCGGGTTCATTTAGACAATCAAGCCAGATTCTAAGTTATGTTTCAGGAAAGATCCGACACTGGTTTATACATATACTACCAGGAGATAGAATCAAAATTGAAGTAAGTCGTTATGATTCAAACAGGAGGCGCATAATTTCTAGACTCCTCAACAAAGATTCGACTGGTGAGGCGGTTTTTCAACATTCCTTTCATGAGGATCCAATTCACAGTTCAAAAATTTCAAGAAACTTATTTTCTTCCAATAAGGAAAGTAGATTCGAAATTCAGTTAGTTAAGGAATAACAATTATGAAAATAAGAGCCTCCGTTCGTAAAATTTGTGAAAAATGCCGACTGATCCGTAGAAGGGGACGCATTATAGTAATTTGTCCCAACCCGCGACATAAACAAAGACAAGGATAATCTTTTGAAAAGGGACTCCCTAA